GGTCGTGAATATCTGAATAGGACGAACCCGCCTCCGTGGATATCTTTGCTTCGGAACAAAGCAATTAGAATTAGGCTCGGTCAACTGGAATGTGTATTATCCATATGGGAGATCTTCCAATTGAGGAGATCCATCGACCTGAGACGAAGAGAAAGGTCTATCTATCTTCTTTAGTTATTCAATGAAACCAATGATTCGTTATTGGAGCAGATAGCAACAACCATTTCAGCGGACATGCGTATTTTCCGATGGATTTACATGGTTTCATTAGTAGAAATTGTTTGATGTAGCGAGTAATAGGCTCTTTCGCCGTTCAAGAATTCTTGTTTAGGCAGTTCATATCATCCACACATAGTGATCTAAGATTTCAATTCTTCCATGTTTCAGCAGTAGCATATTGTTCCATGGAGCTAAGGCCAAAAAGATGGAAGAAACAAGTGTTTCCACGACTCTACCATCCGGCCAATTCTGTTCCACTTCATCCCCTTTTCATGGGCACATATCTTTACGGCTAAGGAATGGGGAATCTTTCTCCTGTTACATGAATCAAATGTTTCATTTCATCCGGGAAAAGCCATCTCTTTCTCAACAATGTCTTTGTCATTTGATCCAATAGCGTTCCGTTAGATAGGAACAGATTTGATAAATACTGATAACTCTCGGATAGAGTATTAGAACGGAAAGATCCATTAGATAATGAACTATTGGTTCTAAACCATCTCTGGCGATGAATCAACAATTCGAAGTGCTTTTCTTGCGTATTCTTGATGAACCAGCGTTTATATATAGATGTAGGAGGATTTGTTTGGGAAGCAATAAGCCCCTTTGACATCTCTTCATCTGCAAAGAATTCTCGACGTGAAAACACAGAGACAGAGGGCTGATCTTTGAATAGGGAAAAGAATGGATCCGCAGGGTCCCAAATGAATTGGCTTGTTCGAAAAAAGCCTTGTTCTTTGGAAGATCTATCTCGTGTCTGGTACTGCATGGTTCCACTCTGCAAGAACTCCGAATCATTCTCTTGAAGCTCATCCTCTTTATGATAAATGATCCATTTGCCCCGAAATGACCCAGTCCAATAGGGAAATCCCAATTCCGTGGGCCTTTCGATACAATCAAATAGATTGCCACAAGGGCGCCATATTCTAGGAGCCCAAACTATGTGATTGAAGAAATCCTCCTCTATCTGTTGCGGATCAAGGGCCCCTTCCCCTTCTTCAAACTCCGATTCGTATTTTTCATATAGAAATCTCTGATCAACGATAGAACAAGATCCATTTTGCATCATATCTAACTGATTCCTTGGTTCGGACCGAAGAAGTAATGTCACTCGATTATTATCAAACTGACTGCAATATTTTTCTGTCCGTGAGGATCCCGCCAGAGCGCCTTCTACTTCTAATAGTAATAATAGTAATAGGCCATGAACTAGATCAGAATCATTCTCAACGAATCCATAAGAAGTGATCCAATCTTTTTCATCGTGTCTGGATGAAGACCAAAGATCTTGAGCGACCGATCCGGCAGAACAACTCAAAAGATAAAGAAGTATCGTGAATTTCTTCATGCTCGTTCCAAGTTCGAAGTACCATTTGTACAAATAAGAATCCCCTCCCTTACATGATTTCTTCTTCATATAGATAGATATAGGATCTATGGGGCAATTACTTAGAAGTACATTTTGTGTAACAGCCCTTCCTATCTGATAGAAAAGGATCCCATGATCCTGAACCGATCTTATCTGGGATCGAAAATCCCAAGTTTTTCTATGAAGAGCTGATCTAATTGTATTAGTTTCTATAATGGATTTCTTCTGTGTAATACTAATTGATAGGGCCTCATTGATAAGTGCTACAAGATCTCGCGCATTGGAACCCATGGTTATGGACCCGAATCCGTTAGTATGGAACATCTTCTTTTCCAAGTGAAATCCCCTAGTATATGAAAGAATGAAAAAGTGCTTTCGTTGTTGTGGAAGAAGAAGCCTTCGTATCTTAATGCATGTATTTAATTTATTCGGAGCTATTAGAGCGGGATCCACTTTTTGGGGAATATGAGTCGAAGCAATAACAAGAATCTTTCCAGTGGAACATCTTTCACAATCCCTGGAGAGATAGTTCTCTAATAGACCGAGGGATAAGTAATTCGACTCATTCACATGCAGATCATGAATGTTTGGAATCCATATTATGCAAGGAGACATTGCTTTTGCTAATTCGAATTGAAGGGTGATATCAAATCGGTCTATTTTCGGCGTCATATACATAGTTAGCAGCTCCGTATCAATATCAAGGTCATCATCACTATCATCAATATCGTCACTATCATCAATATCGATATCGTCACTATCATCAATATCGATATCATCAATAAGATAACCTTTAGGCTTGTCATCCAGGAACTTGTTCGGAAATACCGTAATGAAAGGAACATAGGAGTTTGTCGCTAGGTATTTGACCAAACAGGATCGTCCAGTTCCTATAGAACCTATCACTAAAAT